GATGTTCTATTTTTCCATAGAAATGTATTCGCTCAATAAAAGTGATAAAAGAAGTTAATCGTAAATAAGAAGATTGTTTACGAATAAGCACTAATAAAATTTCGCACTCAAATACATAAGAATTGTATAGGAACCAAAAGAATCTTTTATTTTCTTTCGAAAAAACATAAATGGATTTCTTCTGAGTAATGGGGAGATTATTCCAATTATGGTATTCGTGAAGAAAGAATTGCAATAAGTGTAAAAAGGGAAGATCTTGGATCCAGCACTGAAGGATTTGAACCAAGATTTCCATATGGATGGGATGAGATATTAGTATATCTAAAACATAATTTAAATGCAATAATTTGTCCTCTAAAAAAGGAAAAATTGAATGAATGGATCGTAAATTATGATATTTTGGTATTTCTTTTTTTTCTAAATAAGATACTAATCGCAAGGAAAATGGAATTTCCACAATAATTGCAAAACTTTCTGATATAATTTGAAAATAAAAACGAGAATAAAAAAAAAATTTGCGGGTGTGCCCAACAAATAAATTTTGGTTAGAATAATTAACCGAAGAAATCAAAGAATTCTTTTGATAGATTCGAGTAATTAAACGTTTTATAAGTGATAAACTAGATTTATTATCATAACCAAAAACTTCTACGGGTTCATAAAAAATCAAACCATTTAAACCATGATCATGAGCAAGCGCATAAATATACTCCTGAAAGAGTAACGGATATAGGAAATATTGTTGCCAAGATCTACCTTTTTCTAAATATCCTTGTAATTCTTCCATTGACTTCAATTTCTACTTGAACCAGAAACAATAGGTATTTCTTGTATTATCAAATTATACATAGTGCAATACGGTCAGAACAGAGTATGTATCATGTATGAAAAAAAATATATATATACCCCGGAAGAATCCAATCACAGATCTTTTTCCTCTCCCCTTCTATCCAATGGGCCAATGGGTTTATCTTCGTTTTATTAAAATATCAGAGGATCAAAAATCTTTTATTTTTGCAACCCGATCGCTCTTTTGACTTTGGAAATTTTTTTTGTCAGTATACTGTTTCTTCTACACATTAGTTTTAGTTTCCAATCCATAATAGAAAATAGTTAGGATTTTTTTTATTCTTCAAAAAAAGAATCAAAGGTCCATTCACAGGAGACCCCTTCCCCACATCAGGCACTAAGTTATTTTTAACGTTTAATTAGATCGGGAAATTATTCAAATTAAGAATAGAAGCTCGTTGCTTTTTTTTTACCAGAATTAGAGCCATAGAGCTCTATCCATTTATTCACTAGACCAAACAAACTCTAACTGTGAATAGAATATAATAAGAAATTCACAAAATAAAAGTGGAATTGCATTTTTTCTTATTATTTTATTACGACATGCGGTTTTTTCCATCCATTACCTTTCAGGATCAGTCGTGGTCTTATAGACTCCACCAAAAGTCTGGACGAATTCGTTACTTCATCCAAATGTGTAAAAAACCATAATCGCACTTAAAAGCCGAGTACTCTACCATTGAGTTAGCAACCCAGATAAATACGTATATACAAGCGGAAAAATTGAACTATACAACTACGTATTGAATTTTGAATTCAAAATAAATATAAAGGAAAGATTGGATGATCAATTAAACAAAATAGCAAAGTAGATCGGATTAAATTAAAGACAGATAAAAAAAATGTAAAAATTTACATTTAAAGACTACCCCCTTTTTTATAAAATATAAAAATTTTTGATTTTCGTTAAAAAAATATATCTTGTATAACAAACAGTAAATTTGGCAAACCCATAATTTGAATGAAGTAAAGGAAAAACCCATAAATAAATAAGGATCGAAATAAACGGATCTATTTATCTACGATCAAATTATATTTGTTCGATACACCATTGTCAATATGAATAAATTGTTGAGAAAAAAAATGAATAAAAAAAAAAACTACATAAAATAAGGATTTGTGTTGGATTGGCACAACAAGTAAAGATAAAACATAATATAGACAAGAAAAGAACAAATTGTGAGTAAATAATTACCCCACAAATGTATACTAGTTACCTTTATTTTTTAGAAATTTTTTATTTATTAAGCTTTTTCTTTTATAAATTCTGCTTTTCTTAAAATATCATGAACAGTTCTTGTAGGTTGAGCACCCTTTTCAAGGAAATAACGAATAGCAGGAACGTTTAAATAAGTTTGATTTTGTATTGGATCATAAAAACCCACCTTTCGAAGATCTCTTCCTTCTCGTCGGGATCGAACATCAATTGCAACGATTTGGTAGATCGCTCATTGGGATAGATATAGATAAATAACCCCCCCTAGAAACGTATAAGAGGTTTTCTCCTCATACGGCTCGAGAAAAAATGATTCTAATATTTCTGTATATAATGTAAAATATAAAAATTAAAAAATTTATGAATTAGACTATGATTTAAGTTTTTTTGTTCTTACTTACATAAAACATAAAAAAAAAAATAAAGAAAAAAAGAAATATCATTTGTACTCATAACTCAAGTTGAATAATTCTGAAAAAGTCCGAAGGTAAATCCTTAGGCATTTCTTGAGTCGTCTCTAATCTCTTTTGTTTGTTTCGTCTCGAATCTTTTTTAAGTCCCCATCATTATACTAAAAATAAAATATTGAGACAATTAAAAATAGTGTTTCCTTGTTCCGGAATTCTTTCTCTTTACTTTTAAAAATCATTAGGTTTAGACATTACTTCGGTGATCCTTACCCCCCCTTTTTCAAAATGGCAGCAACATACCTTTTGTTTTTTGTTATTTCTTTCTATGGAAAGATAATATGAACGATTTATTCCTTTGTAATGTAATATAAAAATTTTTTTTTGATTGCATTTCAAACTTGTTCGGATTTGAATCCTTCAATTTTTAATTTAAATTTCTATATTGAGGATATACTTACAAAGTAGTCTAATTTATTAATTGTTACTAACCCTAGATTCGCCCCCCCGATAAATGAATCAATACGTTTTGCTCGAGCTCCATCATGTACTACTGTTCCTATTTACCAACCCAATACAAATTAGGTTCCTAACAGGAACAGAACAAACTATGTCGATTCAAGGGCATCTTCATTCCTATAGAAAATAGCGGATGTAAGAATCCACAGTGAATTATGTCCTTCAAGTCGCACGTTGCTTTCTACCACATCGTTTTAAACGAAGTTTTACCATAACATTCCTCTCATTTTTCATTTTATTTTGAACCGGTATGGAATTGATTCAATATGGAATCATGAATAGTCATTGGCTCTACATACATAATATTTTTTATGTATGTATCTACGGAGAGGTAAATAATTATCTGGAAAAAGTCTTATATTATAAAGGATTTAAGTTATTTCGCCCCTCTATCCTATGGGGTAAAAGAAATTTCGAAAAAATAAAAAAGAAAAATAAATAGATTTACTTAAATCTAATTAAAACTTCAACAATCATTCGGGATGTTAATTATGAAAAAATTCTTCTCGAACAAATAAACTCTAAATCTCAAAAGAATGGCCCTATGGGTTTTCCAATTCCGGAATAAAATCAGTTATTAACAAAATATAAGCTATTCCAATAACTCGAAAAAGTCATAAGTTTCTCTATATCTATAATATAGATTTCAAAAATTGCTTCGAGTACTCAGGTTCATAAAAAAGAGTTTTTGTTTTCATGAGTATGAAATAGAAAAGGTCTCGTGTAAGGTATAAAGTAAAATTTAATTCGGTATTCTTTCAGATGAAAAACAAAATAGAATAAAGAATTAAGAAGAATCTAATCTTTTCGTATGCATCATATACAACGAAAATTTGTTACCGGGGGTAATCATGTATATTTAAAGAATCACAGACCCTTTTGACTTAATCAAAGAACTGCTGTTGCTGAAATACAACAATACATAATGTATATATAATACATAGGGCAGGGCTTGTTCATTTTACAAACAGATTTGGTTTTACTTTTTTTACCGGTTTAGAAGTTTTAAGACGAACAAGAAAAGAAGAAAATTCATACCAAAAACCACGTAATCTTTAGTCTCCGTGTACAGTATGTAAGATACACACTTTTCTTTAGGCTTTCTTTCCTTGGGTTGGGGAATTGAATAGAAAAGGATCTTTTTTTATATTTATTCACATTTCATGGAACAAAGAGTTTCCCTAAGTAACTTACTTCAATATGACTATTTAAATAGTAGTCTCTGAGGGGTAATGATATACCCAAAAATGGTTTTGAATTTATAATTCAATGAAATATCTTTATTTCTACCCGTACACTCAATCGCATTTGTGAGAAACTAAATGAAAAAAGTCTAATTCTTATAGATAAATCAGAACAAAAGGTGAGATCACATTATATCATATCAAGCTTAAAGAGAAATTTGTTAAAGAGAAGAATCCTTCCTTTCTCATAGAGACACTCTGGGACGGAAGGATTCGAACCTCCGAATAACGGGACCAAAACCCGTTGCCTTACCACTTGGCCACGCCCCATTTCTATTTCAAATTTCTCTTCGATACTAATAAACACCAATATTAGTATTAGTCGTTCGTCAAAATATATATGAAATATATTACTGCTAGGATTCAACACATGGAAATATAGAAAAAATGATTGATCATTCCATAAAATTCAATTAAGATATTGTATGAAACTAAAATTCCTTGTATTCTCATTTGAGAATGAAAGGGAAGATTTTTGATTTGAGAGTGTTTGAAGAACAAGAAGGTTTTTTGACCCACCTTTTCATTTTTCCCTCATAAAAAGAACTCAATCAAAATCGAATTTTCTAATCTACAAGAATGAAATGTTTGTTATGCTTAATATCTTTAGTTTAATCTGTATCTGTCTTAATTCTACCCTTTATTCGAGTAGTTTTTTATTCGGCAAATTGCCCGAGGCTTATGCCTTTTTCAATCCTATCGTAGATGTTATGCCTGTCATACCTGTACTATTTTTGCTCGTTGCCTTTGTTTGGCAAGCTGCTGTAAGTTTTCGATAAAATCTTTAATGCTCCAAAAAATTCATGATTTATCCAAAACAAATTTTCTATAAATTTATAAGATCTTATAAATTTAACATTATGAATCCCCCATTCGAAAATAGAAATTCTTGTATTATATTGAATAACCGCGCGGTGATAAATTTTGATCAACTTATTTCCTCGTTCTGACCTTCCAGTAAACAAGGACTTTCTAAAGACCCCACAATACCAAATAATGGATATGACCAAAAATTTTTGGTATTTTTGGTAATGAAGGAATCAGAATCTTGCTTTTCTTATTACAAAAACAAAAAATTCGTAAAAATTACCTTTTTCAAGAAAAGATTTCATTTTCTTTTTGGTTTATTTGGGGGGTGTTATGTCAACATAGCGTATGTGATAAAAAATAGGCAATCTATTTCCCTTTTCAAAAAAAAAATCTTGGAGATTGTGTAATGCTTACTCTCAAACTCTTTGTTTACACAGTAGTAATATTTTTTGTTTCTCTCTTCATCTTTGGATTCTTATCTAATGATCCGGGCCGCAATCCTGGACGTGAGGAATAAAAAATAAGATTTTGAAAGTCTGAAGCGATCGGGGGGAGCGGAGAGAGAGGGATTCGAACCCTCGGTACAAATAACTCGTACAACGGATTAGCAATCTGCCGCTTTAGTCCACTCAGCCATCTCTCCCAATTCAAATTGAAAATTTTTTATGTGATGTGACACGCGAAGTAAAAAAGATTGAAATTGAAAAAAGCGCGTTTTTCTTTATTTTTATTATTAAAATCGAATTTATAATACTTAATATAAGAATAAAAAAAGAAATATAGTAATATAGATATATTCTATATAAATATATTTCTATTAAACTAGATAAGAGATCTATTTATTTGATTAGTAATTTAATTTTAGATAATGTAATAATTCGACACAGATATCTTACAATAGAATAGATATAGAAAAAAACCTTACTTCCTTGATTTTCATTTTGTAAGAAAGGTCCATTCCCCCGGCCTGGTTAAGTACTGGCCGGGCTATTACATTACTTCTGATGAATCAATCATTTCATAGATCAAATGATTTCATTTTTTGTTTTTATTATATCAAATCAAAGATACTTGTTATTGAAGTTATTGAAGTAACAATAAAGACAATTTTCATCTCCATTTAAAGTGTAATTTCTTAGTATTATTAATATAATACTATAGAATATACTATAGAAGAATATACTATAGAATATGAAAATGAAAGAATATTCAAATTCTTAAATTTTTATTAATATTAATTAGTATTAAGTAGTATTTTTAATTTTGAGTCTTTTTTCTCAATTTAGTTAATTATTTAACTGGAAAAAACACATACAGATATTAAACAATGAATATCAAAAATGAAACACACATATGTTATAACATTAACATAACTCTTTTATTTGTTCAAGGGACATTGAACATTTGAGATCAAATTAATCCGAATTCAAATTCAAAAATCCGTCAGTTGAGGGGAAAGTAAAAAAAAAAATGAGGAATTCGTCGTGGTTATAGGCCAGCTTCGCTAATTCCTTCAATTTGGGACTGTCAGTAATGACTTATAACAAGTGAAAAATGAGACCTTTTGCTTTCTACTAATTTTAGAATTTGGTTATTTTAAAAAACTTTCTTTACTTCGCCTTCAAGGACCCCCGGTCCGGGGGGATGAAGTGTCAACGCTCAAGTTTTAATAAGTCTGATGCTATTAAGATAGTATCTCATTCCTTTGTTCGACAAAAAAAAGGTATATATATATAATAATGAATATGAAGCGGGTATAGTTTAGTGGTAAAAGTGTGATTCGTTCAATTAATAACTTAAAAAGTTAAGGGGTCTTTCGGGTTTTTCATATTCCGATCAAAAAAAAACTTTATTTCCTGAAAAGAGTTTAATCCTTTTCCCCTCAATAGTATATTTGAGGAAAAATAGAAATTCTCACGATTTGTATCCAAAGTTCAATTTCAATTGAATAAAAGGGTTATAGAGTCACGAAGCATAATTTTGGACAAATCTTCCAATTAAAATTAATAAGTAAAGGATCTATGGATGAAGATAAAAAACATAAGTGCATTTCCAATCGTAACTAGATCTTCCATTTTTGTCTTGTAAAGGTAAGATTAAAGCCAAATAGCTAGAAAATGGTGGTTTTGGTTTACTAGAACCATCAACATATTATTTTAGCTCGGTGGAAATTCAATTTTTCCTCAGGATCCCTCGAGTGGAAATAGGGAACGAAGTAACTAGATTAGACGGATTTGGGATAATAGAATCTCCCTCCTCTAGAGGGATCATCTAGAAAGCGAGTGGCTTTGGGTGTCTTTAACAAGAAAAGCTGACATAGATGTTATGGATCTAATTTTTGTTTCTGGGAATACATCCATCTTCCATAAAGGAGCCGAATGAAACAAAATTTTCATGTTCGGTTTTGAATTAGAGACGTTAAGAATGATAAATTAACGTCGACTATAACCCCTAG